AGTAAAATGCCTGATATAAAAGGGCTATCGTGATAGGATAAATAATGTAATTTATTACTTTTACTAATTAAATTCCTACATTTAACAGAATTAAACTGTAATCCTGAAATATCAAAAATTTCAGTGCACCTTACACCAAAATGTAGAAAAGTAAGCTAAATTTAAGCTAATGGGTTCATACCCCACAAATAGAGTTAATCTCTCTTTTCTAATGCCCAAAAATTCAATTAAAATCCTCTTTTTAAGAACATTAATTAGAGGTGTATTAATTTCACTATGTGCCAATTCATGAATAGGAGCATGAATAGGTTTAGAAATTAATTTACTCTCCTTCATTCCTTTGCTTTCTTCCAACTTAAATATATTTTCAACAGAAGCTTCTTTAAAATATTTTCTTGTCCAAGCTATCGCATCATCTACTCTCCTTTTCTTGATCCTTCTAAAAATTAACATATATGAAATATTTTCTTTCACAAAATTAAGACCCTGAAATAATTTCATTATAATCCCTCTTTTAATAAAAGTTGCATGTGCACCTTTTCACTGATGGTTACCATCAGTAGTTGAAGGAATTTCATGAATTAATTGCTTTTTTATCCTATCAATTCAAAAAATTGCCCCATTAATATTAATCTCTTACTTATTAACTAATAATTACTTCATTCAATTCATAATTATTAGCTCCTCGTTAATTGGAGCAATAGGAGGATTAAATCAAACTTCAATCCGAAAAATCTTATCATTTTCATCAATTAATCATGTTGGTTGAATATTAACAACTATAATTTTAGGTCCAAACTACTGATGAATATATTTAACTATTTACAGTATAAATATTATTTCTATTATTTCAATGGTTATATCAACAAACTCTTCATTCATTCCACAAACCTTTAATTCACTAAATAACAAAAAAATTATTAAATTTGTTTTATTTACATCAATCCTGTCTTTAGGGGGATTGCCCCCATTTTTAGGTTTTTTTCCCAAATGAATTACGATTCAACTTATAATCCAAAACTTAATAATTCTTACATCTATAATTCTAATTATATCCTCATTGCTTACCTTATACTACTATTTACGAATCATTTATTCAACTTTGACAATTACAAATTCAGAAATCATTTGATTTACCTCAAACTCAAATAAACTTGACAACCCCAAATTGATAATAATTTCCATTATCATTTTATCCTTAGGGGTATTAATTTGCACTTTGATTATATTCATATACTAACTCCTCTTTGAAGGCTTTAAGTTAAATAAACTAATAGCCTTCAAAGTTATAAATAAAGAAATTACTCTTTAAGCCTTAGTACTAATTACACCATTAAAATTGCATTCTAATATCATTTTATATGAATACAAGGCCTGTAATCAACTACTTTATGGTAAAAAGGAAATAATCCTCTTAATAAATTTACAATTTATCACCTAATCTCAGTCATCTTACCCGACTTTTTTTTGCAACGATGATTATTCTCAACAAACCATAAAGACATCGGAACATTATATTTTATTTTTGGTGCATGAGCTGGAATATTAGGAACATCTTTAAGAATTTTAATCCGCACTGAGTTAGCCCAGCCTGGCTCTCTAATTGGAGATGATCAAATTTATAATGTTATTGTTACTGCCCATGCTTTCATCATAATTTTTTTTATGGTTATACCTATTATAATTGGAGGTTTTGGTAATTGATTAATTCCTTTAATATTAGGAGCGCCTGATATAGCTTTTCCCCGAATAAACAATATAAGCTTTTGATTATTACCACCCTCAATTCTCCTTCTAATTATTAGAAGAATAATTGAAAGTGGAGCAGGAACAGGTTGAACTGTTTACCCCCCACTTTCAGCAAGAATAGCTCACGCTGGTTCTGCAGTGGATTTAACTATTTTCTCTTTACATCTAGCAGGAATATCAAGAATTATAGGCGCCATTAACTTCATCACAACTATAATTAACATAAAACCTATTTTTATAAATCAAGCACAAATACCTTTATTTGTTTGATCAGTAGGAATTACTGCCGTTTTACTATTACTATCCTTACCTGTTCTTGCTGGTGCTATCACAATACTTTTAACAGACCGAAACCTAAATACATCTTTCTTTGATCCAGCAGGAGGAGGTGATCCTATTCTCTATCAACATTTATTTTGATTTTTTGGACATCCTGAAGTTTACATTTTAATTTTACCAGGATTTGGTATAATCTCTCATATTATTTCCCATGAAAGAGGAAAAAAAGAAGCCTTTGGAAATTACGGTATAATTTGAGCTATATCAGCTATTGGTTTTTTAGGTTTTGTTGTCTGAGCTCATCATATATTCACAGTTGGTATAGATGTTGACACTCGAGCTTATTTTACAAGAGCAACTATAATTATTGCTGTCCCAACTGGCATTAAAATCTTTAGTTGACTTGCAACAACATACGGCTCAAAAACAATCTATACACCAGCATCATTATGAGCCCTAGGATTCATTTTCCTTTTCACAGTAGGAGGCCTCACTGGTGTAATTTTAGCTAATTCATCAATTGACATTATTTTACATGACACCTATTATGTTGTCGCTCATTTCCATTATGTTCTTTCAATAGGAGCTGTATTTGCTATTATGGCAGGATTTATTCATTGATACCCTTTATTCACTGGATTATCATTAAATTCTAACTTATTAAAAAGTCAATTTTTTACAATATTTGTAGGTGTTAACCTCACTTTTTTTCCTCAACATTTCCTAGGTTTATCAGGAATACCTCGACGGTATTCAGATTATCCTGATGCTTACACTTCATGAAATATTTTATCAAGAATAGGGTCAGTAATTTCCCTTATTGCTGTATTAGCTTTTGTATACATTTTATGAGAAAGTATTTCATCTTCTCGCTCAATTCTCCACTCATCCCATATAAATAGATCTTCTGAGTGAATTCATAACCTCCCCCCAGCAGAGCATACTTATAATGAGTTAACCCTAATTACTAAATAGTTTTTTTATTAAATCTCTAATATGGCAGAACAGTGCAGTGGATTTAAGCCCCACAAATAAAGTTTTACTTTTTTTAGAATTTATGTCCACATACGCAGATTTAAATTTACAAGACAGAGCATCTTTTTTAATAGAACAACTTATATATTTTCATGATCATGCAATATTTATTGTTATCATAATTGTACTATCAGTAGGATACACTATATTATTTTTAATAATAAATAAATTGAAAGATTACCATACTATGGATGGCCAATATCTAGAAATTTTTTGAACAATTATACCAGCAGTAATTCTAATTTTCCTTGTATTACCCTCTTTACGAATTCTTTATTTAATTGATGAAAATGATAAGCCCTTGTTAACATTAAAAACAATTGGACATCAATGATATTGAAGTTATGAATATTCAGACTTTCTTGATGTTGAATTTGATACATATATAATTCCACAAAATGAATTAAAACCCTCCAATATCCGACTTTTAGAAGTTGATAATCGAATAACACTACCAATAAATATACTAACACGAATTCTAATTTCATCAGAAGATGTAATTCATTCATGAACAATTCCAAGCATAGGAGTTAAAGCTGATGCTACCCCTGGTCGATTAAATCAAGCAACATTATGATTTAATCGACCAGGGGTATTTTATGGACAATGCTCAGAAATCTGTGGCGCAAATCACAGATTTATACCAATTGTAATTGAAAGAACCCCACTTCATAATTTCTTTGAATGAATTATAAATATTTCCGAATCATTAGATGACTGAATAGCAAGCAATGGTCTCTTAAACCAAATTATAGTAATTTAGCAACTACTTCTAATGATAAAGAAATTAGTTAAATAATAACATTAATATGTCACATTAAAATTATTAATTATATTAATATCTCTTTATTCCTCAAATAATACCTTTAAATTGATTAACAATATTCTTATTTTTTTCAATTCTATTAATTATTTTTAACATAATAAATTACTATTCACCATCTCATAAAAGTAATTATTCCTTATCAACTAAAATAACTATTAAAACAATAACTTGGAAATGATAACTAATTTATTTTCAGTGTTTGATCCCTCATCAAATATTATAAATTTATCAATTAACTGAATAAGAACTTTTATTGGACTTTTAATTATTCCAATATCAATATGACTTATTCCCTCTCGAATAACAATATTATGAAATATTATCACTAATAAACTTCATGAAGAATTTAAATTACTAATTGGTAAAAAAATAATTAATAAAGGATCCACTTGCATTTTCATTTCCATTTTCTCTATTATTTTATATAATAACTTTATAGGCTTATTCCCATATGTATTTACTAGAACAAGTCATATAATTATAACTTTATCTCTTGCACTACCTTTATGAGTAAGATTTATATTATTTGGATGAACCAATAATTCTAAACATATATTTATTCATTTAGTTCCCCAAGGAACTCCTAGCATATTAATACCTTTTATAGTATGTATTGAAACAATTAGTAATATTATCCGCCCAGGTACCTTAGCAATTCGACTTGCAGCAAATATAATTGCTGGTCATTTACTAATAACTTTATTAGGAAATACTGGAAGAACAATATCAATTTATATTATACCATTATTAATTATTACACAAATTTTGCTTTTAACCTTAGAATCAGCCGTAGCTATTATTCAATCCTATGTATTTGCAGTCCTAAGAACTTTATACTCTAGAGAAGTCAATTAATAATGTCAATATATATAAATCACCCTTATCATATAGTTACTTATAGACCTTGACCTATCACAGCAGCAATTAGTATTATAATTGCAATAATAGGATTCATTAAATTTTCTTATAATTTTAATGAAATATATATATTATTAGGTATAATAATTTTAATTTTAATTACAATTCAATGATGACGAGATGTATCTCGAGAAAGAACATTTCAAGGATGTCATACTAAAAAAGTAATAAAAGGGTTACGATGAGGAATAATTCTATTTATTATTTCAGAAATCTTTTTCTTTGTATCATTTTTTTGAACTTTTTATCACAGAAGTCTTTCACCGGTAATTGACCTAGGATCAATATGACCCCCAACTGGTATTATTCCTTTTAATGCTTTACAAGTACCACTACTTAATACTACTGTATTATTAGCTTCTGGGATTACTATTACATGAAGTCATCATGGTCTATTAGAAAATAATTTTAACCAAATAAAACAAGGATTACTTATAACCATTTTATTAGGGATTTACTTTACTGCTTTACAATTATATGAATACATTGAAGCACCATTCACAATTGCTGATTCAGTATTTGGGTCATCTTTCTTTGTAGCTACAGGATTTCATGGTCTACATGTGATTATTGGAACTACATTCTTAATCACATGTATTATCCGAATATTATTTATACATTTCACATCTAATCATCACTTTGGTTTTGAAGCAGCTGCTTGATATTGACACTTCGTTGATGTTATTTGATTATTTCTATATGTATCTATTTACTGATGAGGTAGTTAATACTATTTATTTAGTATAAAAAGTACTTTTGACTTCCAATCAAAAAGCCTAATAACTTTTAGAATAAATAATTCAAATTATAATTATTATATCTACAATTGTATTAATAATTTCTTTTATTGTAATAATATTGACTAATTTCCTATCAAAAAAAAATATTGAAGACCGAGAAAAAAGATCTCCTTTTGAATGTGGATTTGATCCAATTAACTCATCACGCTTACCTTTTTCTCTACGATTCTTTTTGATTGCTATTATTTTTTTAATTTTTGATGTTGAAATTGCTTTAATTTTACCAATAACCATTATTCCTTTCAAAACAAATATTATAATATGAACAATTACTAGAATATTATTTCTACTTGTTTTGACAATAGGTCTTTATCACGAATGATATCAAGGATCCTTTGAATGAGCATCTTAACACAATATAAGGGTATAGTTAAGTATAACATTTGACTTGCATTCAAAAAGTATTGAATTATCAATTTTCCTTAAACAAAAATAAGAAACAAATCAATTGTAATCAGTTTCGACCTGATAATAAGATATAAATAAAATATCCTTATTTATAATTAATTGAAACCAAATAGAGGTTTATCACTGTTAATGATATAATTGAACTAATTATTCCAATTAAGAAGATGTGTTAATCAAATAAAAGCTGCTAACTTATTATTTAAGTGGTTTAACCCCATTTACATCTTAGTTTATATAGTTTAAATTAAAACATTACATTTTCATTGTAAAAATAAAAATATTTTTTATAAATATATTCAAAGATAATTAATTACCTCAATAACAGCTTCAGTGTTATACTCTAAATATAAGATATTTGAATAAATAAAATAAATAATTAAAATTATACTAATTAAATAGATAATTAAATAAGATTTCAAATCATTTATTTGAAATCACTGATTTATTCTTCTTAATTTTATTAAAACAAAATATAAATTTTGAACTCCAAAATATTCTCTTCAACCTAAATCAATATATTTAATTGAATTTAAACTATAATTTAAAGGTAATCCTCTAATCCCCTTAGTAAAAACTAAAGGTATAAATCACATAGAACCTGAAAAAATAATTATTTTATAATACTTAAATAAATTAAAGAAATATATTAATCTATATTTAAATAAAATACTTCCTAACCATAAACCTATTAAACTAACTATAATTGGTATTATTTTCATAAAAAAAGGTAAACAAATAAAATAAGGAGTTAAAAAAATTATTCAATTTAATATTCTACCACCAAAAACTGCAAAAATTATTAAACCCAATATCCCAATTAATATTATCCAATTTTCCTCATTTAATTTAAATATTGAAATTAAATTAAAATCCCCTCATAATACATAATAAAACAATCGAAAAGAATAACATACAGTAAGTCCTACAGAAAAAAAATATATAAAATATATAAATATATTTAAATTACTTAAAGAAACTACTTCCAAAATTATATCTTTTGAATAAAACCCGGCTAAAAAAGGTGTACCGCATAGAGCAAAATTTGAAACTATAAAACAAGAAGAAGTTAAAGGTATAAAAATTGATAAATTCCCTATAAAACGAATATCTTGTAAATTTCTTACATTATGAATCACCATCCCTGCACACATAAATAATAATGCTTTAAACAAAGCATGAGTTAATAAATGAAAAAAAGCTAAATCAGCAAAACCTAAAGATAAAATTCTTATTATCAACCCCAATTGTCTTAAGGTTGATAAAGCAATAATTTTTTTTAAATCATACTCAAAATTAGCCCCTAAACCTGATATAAATATTGTTAAAACAGAAATTACTAACAAAAAATTTAATAATCAATTAGGAAAAGCTTTATTAAATCGAATTAATAAATAAACACCAGCTGTAACCAAGGTTGATGAATGAACTAAAGCTGATACAGGGGTAGGAGCAGCTATAGCTGCTGGTAATCAAGCAGAAAAAGGAATTTGAGCACTTTTTGTTATACCAGCCATAATTACTAAAAATGAAATTAAACATAATTCATAATTATTTAACATGCAATCCAAATAAAAAATATAATTTCATCCCCCAAAATTCAATATTCACGCAATAGCTATTAATAAAGCAACATCCCCTACACGATTAGATAAAGCAGTTAATATACCAGCATTATAAGATTTAATATTTTGGTAATAAATCACTAAGCAATAAGAAATTAATCCCAATCCATCCCATCCTAATAAAATTCTAATTAAATTAGGACTAATAATTAAAAAAATTATTGATAATACAAATATTATTACTAAAAAAATAAATCGATTAAGTATAATATCCCTTGCTATATAATCCTCACTATATAAGATTACTAAAGATGAAATTAATATAACAAAACTTATAAATAATAATGATATTCAATCTAATAATAGTGTTATAACAATTGAAGATGAATTTAATCTAATAATTTCCCATTCAATAAAGTAAATTATATTATATATAATAAAATATACTCTAAATCTAAATCTAAGTACAAAAAATATTAACAACAAAAAAAATCTAATAAAACATAATGACAAATATATCATAACTTAAGATAATTTTCATCAATATATCTATGATATCACAAATCATAATTTTTCTTAAACTACTTAAGTAAAATCAAACTAATACAAAATCTCTTTTTAAAATTAACAAATTTAAAGGTAATCAATGTAACGCTAATAACAAGTATTCTCGACAATATCCTCTAATTCTTCTATATATACCTGAATAATAAACTCCATGTTGACTATAAGAATATAAATATAAAGTATAAGCAGCACTAAAAAATGAAATTATTATTAAAAATAACATTACTATTCACATTCAACCTATTATTCTATTAAATAAACCAATTTCTCCTAATAAATTTAGTGAAGGAGGAGCAGCTATATTTCTAGATGAAAGCAAAAATCACCATAAAGCTATTCTTGGTATTAAATTTAGTAAGCCCTTATTGATTAATAATCTACGACTTCCTAATCGTTCATAACTAATATTAGCTAAACAAAATAAACCAGATGAACACAAACCATGAGCAATTATTAAAACAAAAGTTATATAAAAACCCCAAGTATTTAAAGTTATTAAACCTCCTACAACTAAACCCATATGAGCTACAGATGAATAAGCAATTAAAGCTTTTATATCAACTTGACGTAAACATAATAATCTAACCAAAAATCCCCCTACTAATCTAATAACTAATCAAAATACATTAATAATAATTCCTATACTTAATAAATATTCAAATACACGTAATAAACCATATCCTCCCAATTTTAATAAAACCCCAGCTAAAATTATAGAACCCGAAATAGGAGCTTCCACATGAGCTTTAGGTAATCATAAATGCACTAAATATATAGGTATTTTAACTAAAAAAGCCAAAATTATTCTAATATATAAATAGAAATTCATAAAATTATTTATATAAAATATAGAAAAATATAGATAATTTATATTATCATATAAATACATGATTCCTATTAATAAAGGTAAAGAAGCAAACAAAGTATAAAAAAGTAAATATAATCCAGCTTGTAAGCGCTCCGGTTGATAGCCTCACCCAAAAATTAAAAACAAAGTAGGAATTAATCTACCTTCAAAAAAAAAATAAAAAGCTATTATATTTAAACTACAGAAAGTACAATATAACATCATTAACAATAATATAATTATGAATAAAAATATTTTATTATAAAACTTATAACGAATTACAGAATAACTTGCTAAAATTATTAATACACAAATTCAAAATCTTAATATCACTAAACCATAAGACAAATAATCATAACCAAATATATAACTTAATCTTCTTCAACAAAAAAAATCAATTCTAGTTAGAAACATAAATGATAAAAAAAATAATATATTCTGAATTAAATATCATCCTTTACTTAAAAAACATAAAGGGATTATAAAAATTATATACAAAATATATCTTAACATTGCAATAAACTAAATGAATTAAAATAATCGTTACCATATATCCGAATTATAGATACCAAAATTGATAGACCTAAAGCTCCCTCACAAACTGCAAATGATAAAAAAAATATTGTAATATACAATTCACTACTCATTATTATTACATAATAATATAAAATAATAAACAAGATTAAAACAATGAACTCTAATCTTAATAAAGTTATTAATAAATGCTTACGCTTAGAAGAAAATACTCATAGACCACAAAAAAATATATAATAAAATATTATCAACATTTAAGTTCTAATAGTTTAAAATAAAACATTGGTCTTGTAAACCATAAATAAGTTAATACTTTTAAAACTTCAGAAGAAAGAAATTCTCATCATTAATCTCCAAAATTAATATTTTTTTTAAACTATCTTCTGATATTTTATATTTATTAACAAGAATTAGACTAATGCTAAGTATTATTTTCTTATTTTTAAGTCACCCTTTATCTATAGGATTAATTTTATTTATACAAACAATTTGTATTTGTATAATTAGAGGCTCCATATCTTTAAGATTTTGATTCTCCTATGTATTACTTTTAATTTTCCTAGGAGGAATATTAGTATTATTCATATATGTCACTAGATTAGCATCCAATGAAATATTTATTTACTCAAATAAAATTTCCTTAATAATTATCCTTTTACCAGTTATCTTTATATTAATTTATTATTTAAATTTTAATTATTTCATAAACTATTATGAAAATATAGAAAACAGATTCATAAACTTAACTTCTAATAACTTTTTATTAAAAATATATAATTACCCTATTAATATAATTACAATTTTAATTGCCTCTTACCTATTTTTAAGACTAATTGCTGTAGTAAAAATTATTTATATTCATAAAGGACCTTTACGACAAATAAACTAATGAATAAACCTCTACGTAAAATCCACCCTTTAATTAAAATTTCTAATAATGCTCTAATTGATTTACCAACACCGTCTAATATTTCACCATGGTGAAATATGGGTTCCCTATTAGGGTTATGCTTAGTCATTCAAATTTTAACAGGATTATTCTTAGCTATACATTATTCAGCCCATATTGATTTGGCTTTTTTTAGAGTAAATCACATTTGCCGAGATGTAAATTATGGGTGATTATTACGAACTCTTCATGCGAATGGTGCTTCAATATTTTTTATTTGTATTTATCTCCACATTGGACGAGGTATATATTATGGATCATATAAATTTTACTATACATGAATGATTGGGGTAATCATTTTATTTTTAGTTATAGCAACAGCTTTTATAGGATATGTCTTACCTTGAGGACAAATATCTTTCTGAGGAGCAACAGTTATTACTAATTTATTATCAGCTATCCCTTATTTAGGTACTGAATTAGTACAGTGAGTTTGAGGAGGATTTGCTGTTGATAACGCAACACTTAATCGATTTTTCACATTTCATTTTATATTTCCATTTACTATTATAGGCATAGTAATAATTCACCTACTCTTTTTACATCAAACAGGGTCAAATAATCCTTTAGGGACTAATAGAAATATTGATAAAATTCCTTTTCATCCTTATTTTACATTTAAAGACATAATAGGATTTATTCTTTTATTTCTAATTTTATGTTTTCTTTCTTTAAAAGAACCTTACATCTTAGGAGACCCTGATAATTTTATCCCAGCTAATCCCTTGATTACTCCAGTTCACATTCAACCAGAATGATACTTCTTGTTTGCTTATGCAATTTTACGCTCAATTCCTAATAAGTTAGGAGGAGTTATTGCCTTAATTATATCAATTGCAATTCTCTTTTTTTTACCTTTCACAACAACTAACTCTCGAGGTTTACAATACTACCCAATTAACCAATATATATACTGATTAATAATTACAACTGTTATTCTATTAACGTGAATTGGAGCCCGTCCTGTTGAAAACCCTTATATTTTAACAGGTCAAATTCTTACCATCTTATATTTTACTTATTATATTTTAAATCCTTTAATTATCAAAAACTGAGATAATATTCTTTATTAACACCTACTTATTTAAATAATCTAGTTCAAGTTATAAACTTATTATAAGCTTATGATTTGAAATCATAATAAAAGGATTTTACCCCTTTATAACTTATTTTTACTTAATTAAACCCTAAAAAAAAACTTTTACCCCTAAATAAAAAAATAAAAAATTTAAAGATAAAGGTAAAAATCTTTTCCATGATAAATATATCAACTTATCATATCGATAACGAGGTAATGTTCCCCGAACTCAAATATATATAAAAGCAATAAAAATCAATTTAAAATAAAAACTAAATGAATTCAAATCAGAACCAAGAAAAATTACACACATTAATATTCTTATAAACAGAATTCTAGAATATTCACTTAAAAAAATTAAAGCAAATCCTCCGCTACCATATTCAACGTTAAAACCCGAAACTAATTCAGATTCACCTTCAGCAAAGTCAAAAGGACTTCGATTAGTTTCAGCTAAACAAGATACAAATCAAATATTACATAAAGGTAGACACAAAAATAAAAATCAAATTCCCAATTGATAATAGAAAAAATCTAATAATGAATAACTACTAATTAAAAAAATAAATGATAATAAAATAAGAGCCAATCTAACCTCATAAGAAATTGTTTGAGCTACACTACGCAAACTCCCTAATAAAGAATAATTAGAATTTGATGATCACCCAGCCAATATTACAGTATAAACTCCTATTCTTGTACATACAAGAAAAAAAAATAAACCTAAATTAAATATATATAAACCTCTTATATAAGGAATTAATATCCATAAAATTAAAGATAAAAATAAAGAAAATACAGGACAAATATAATATAATAAATAATTAGATACTAAAGGATTTATATGTTCTTTACAAAATAATTTAATAGCATCACTAAAAGGCTGTAAAATCCCTACAAATCCTACTTTATTAGGCCCTTTACGAAGATGAATATAACCTAAAACCTTACGCTCTAATAGAGTAAAAAAAGCTACCCCTACTATCAAAAAAATAATTAAAATTAAACTTACCAATATTAATATAATTAATTCTATTATTAACATATGTACTACTTATGATGATAAATCATCATATTAATAGATTCTAAATCCACTGCACTGTTCTGCCAAAATAGTTCAATTTTATTATTAATAATATTCATTAAACAAAAATTATTTTAAATATTTGGTCCTCTCGTACTAAAATATTTAATTAAATTAAAGATAGAAACCAACCTGGCTCACGCCGATTTAAACTCAGATCATGTAAGATTTAAAAGGTCGAACAGACCTAAACTTTAAACATCTACACCTAAAGTTAATCTTAATCCAACATCGAGGTCACAATCTTTTTTCTCAATATGAACTCTCAAAAAAAATTATGCTGTTATCCCTAAGGTAATTTAATCTTCCAATCATTAATTATGGATCTTACAATTAATTATAATATTAAAATTAAAGAAAAGTTAATCTTATTTTCTAATCACCCCAACTAAATAAAATTCATAGTAACCAAAAATCTATTATTAACCTAATTACTACTACACTTATTAAATTCTATAGGGTCTTCTCGTCCCTTAATATTATTTAAGTATTTTTACTTAAAATCTAAATTCAATTAAAATAAATATAAAACAGTTTTTACCTCATTCAACCATTCATGCCAGCCCTTAATTAAAAGACTAATGATTATGCTACCTTTGCACAGTCAAAATACCGCGGCCATTCAAAAATTCAGTGGGCAGGTTAGATCTCTTAAATAAATCAAGAAACCATGTTTTTAATAAACAGGTGAGTAATAATTTTGCCTAATTCCTTATATTAACATATCAAAAATCACTTAAATTAATACTTATAACAATTTACTAATTAAATCACATTTACTAAAAATTCAAAATTAAAACTTATATTTTAATATAAAATTAAATAATAATTAAAATTCATAAAAATTAGAACCAAATTTTAACATCCTTTAATTATTAACAAACTTCAAATTCATAAAATTCTTAAAAATATCTTCTATTATAATTATTATTTTTAAAAGTTAATCCCTTTAAAAATTAAAAACATAAAATATATTAATATATAAATATTAAGTAATTTATATTTTCTGAATTAAATTCATTTATTAAAAAACTAGATATCCTAAAAAACGATTAACATCTCATTTCCAATTAAATATTTTTAATATTTATAACACAATAACTAAAATATCTAATTAAATCTTTTAAATTCGAGAATAAAAAATCTATAATTCATTTAAATACACTTTAATACACAAGATACAATAAATAAAATCAACTTTATTTAATTATAAATAACTAATTATATTTTCCATCACTGTACTAATTTACTATAGTTCAAAATATTTTATCAATTCATCCTACAATAACTCAAATTTACTTAATTCAAATAACTAACTCAAAACAAAAACAAAACAATATTATTAAATTCAGATTACATCGAATTGCACGATTAATTACTTCAGTGTAAATGAAAATCTTAACTTTAAGTTTAACCTGATCAACCTTTCTAGGTACATCTTCCGATACACCTACTCTGTTACGACTTATCTCATTTTAATAACGAGAGTGACGGGCGATGTGTACATATTATAGAGCCACCATCATTTTAACAATCTTTATAAAATTACAATTAAATCCACCTTCAAATTATATTTCAATAAATAATTCATAATAAATAAAATTTATTGTAATCCATTATTCAACTTATATATAACTGCACCTTGACTTGAAATATTATAACAATTCTAATATTCAGAAAATTATCTAAAAATATACTCTTAAACAGCGGTATACAAGAAATAATATAAGTAAGGTTCAATGCGGATTATCAATTACATAACAGATTCCTCTAAACAGATTATAATACCGCCAAATTCTTTAAGTTTAAAGATCATAACTATTAATACTCAAGCTTAATCTTTAAATTTATAATAAAAATAATAGGGTATCTAATCCTAGTTTATATTTTCATTTTCATAACAATCATACTAAACTACATATAATTCAAAATATTATAAATATTTCACCATAAACAATAATCCAATTATCATGTTATAAAATATATTAATTATTTCAAAACCAATAACATTTACTTAATTTCACTGTATAACCGCAGATGCTGGCACAGTTTTAACTAAACTAAAAAGCAATTACCAAATCTAAGCTAACTTAATATCAATAAAATTACCCACTGCAATATATATTAAAATACCTTCTAGACACCTCAAATTTACATAAATTTACATATAAGTCAATGCTAAAATAAATAAATCCCAAGCAAGAATAAAACTCACCCCTTAACCCCTTTGACCCCTTGAACAAATATTTGGTGGTAAATATCTGAACAAATATTTGGTGGTAAATATCTGAACAAATATTTGGTGGTAAATATCTGAACAGCTAATTGGATTAAATTTCTAAGGTAGTGTTTTTAACTTTTTTAAATGGTTTAATTAAGTAAAATTAAACAAAGGCCTTCTGTCTTAAAGGGAAAGTTTTTTTGCCCAAAAACCTCAATTTTTTAGTGTTTTCATAACCACCGGTATGAAATACTATTATAGTATAATTCCATGTACCCAGATTCCATTTTTTTTTCTATTTTAAATGGAATCTGGGTACATGGAATTATACTAAAGAGTATACAATAAGAATTTAATATATATATATTTATCTTATTAGTCTATTAATAAAAATAATTGGAATACACCTCATATGTATTTATTAATATGACCCTTTCTAAATTTCCCTTTAAGTTTTTATACTTTATATAAATGAAAATGTTAATTTATACGAATAATGCAAATAAATCTTTCTTTATAAGACCTTATATTCAATAAAGGTAAATATATAAAATTATGTCCTTATTATACTCCGAACACACATAATATGCTTTAAATAGAAAAACCTTTACAAATAAAGATTTAAACCAGCAACTTTGAAATTGCATATAACATTTTTTACACCACAAAGCATACTTTTAATTATTATCAATA